TTTTGAAAATATTTCTGTATTTATTAACATAGTAGTAGAAAGAGTACCCTGCTGCATCTGAACTTCAAACGGTTTGGCCTTAACCATGTTAATGGTCCCGGATTATTGGTTAATAGAGAATCAAAGTCGATGTACCAATGAATCACGAAATGCTATGGTTCTTAAAATATGATTTAAAAATTTATTCAGAAGTAATTCGCGGGATCATGCACTCTTTTCTTTCCTAGTTATAATGAAAAAAAAAGTGCAACTGGGTGAATCCAGCCTATTCTTGAAATAAACAACTCGCACACACTCCCTTTCCAAAAAAGATCAATACACCAAGGACTACACTTAGATTTATTGGATTTGTTGCTAAAATATCGGTATTAAACCCGAAACTCCCGGCGGATGGCCAGTGACCCAAGGAAACGAAAGAATCGGTTACATTTTTCATATGATCTCCTATTTTATTTTAGATAGACTAAAAAAAAAAAGAACTCGGTTCTTTTTTTTGTATTATATCACTTTGACTCCTTTTCCATTTATTCTAGTCTATCATATTTATATTATTCTAATTATTCTAATTTTATGTATTTTTTTTTTATTTTCATTTTAATAAATTATTAACTTATTATTATTTAATTATTCATTATTATTAATTTTCATTTACCTACGTCTAAACGGAGTCAAAAATATATTCTATTTAGCTAGAAATGTATTTTTTTTTTTTCAATTGAAAATTCCCATAATGATACTTATTAGAATTAGGGGGCGGGTTTCATGTCAATGGCAAAATACCTCATTTGTTGCAACACTCCTTTAAACAATAAAAAAGGTTTCTCTTGAACTAAGAAGGGGAAGGAAGAAAGCGAGTCAGTGTGATAATTCCTCATCCTCAAATTAATCCTTCCCATGGATTATTGTCCCAACGAATAAGTAAACGAATAAGTAATAGTAGGGGTGAAATCTTGATAGAATTCGAAAAAGCGAGGAGTAAGTCCCAAGCCATAAAATAAGAAAAAAAAAATACATAATTCTCATGTTTATAGGATTAAACAAAGGGATTCGCAAATAAAAGTGCCAATGCTACAACCAGCCCATAAATTGTTAAAGCTTCCATAAAAGCCAAACTAAGCAATAAAGTACCTCGTATTTTTCCCTCTGCCTCGGGTTGTCTCGCGATACCTTCTACAGCTTGGCCCGCAGCAGTACCTTGACCAACTCCAGGTCCAATAGAAGCAAGCCCGACAGCCAACCCGGCAGCAATAACGGAAGCGGCAGAAATCAGTGGATTCATGATAAGTTCCTCGCACCAAAATAAAGAAATGGTTAATGATACAATCATCCAACGAATTTTGACTTAATTATATTATTCCATCGCTAAGATTCAACCTGCCGAAGTAACTAAGAACTCCGAATGGAAGTGAGAATATTATTGAACCTTCAGAACTATTTCGATATCTTTTTTTTAGTTCCTATCCACTGGATTTTTGTGAATCCGCGCCTACTTTGTTCTTCCATTTCTTTTTTCCAACCCATTCTTTGCTTTGAATTCTTCGTTTTTGTCTTTATTTTATCTCTTTATTCAATTCAGAGTCAAAGACGAAACAGAAGAACTTCTATTCTTCTATTGGAATCCCTATCTAAATCCACAGTAGTAGGGTGCATTAGATATATTTTGAGTTCATATATAACTAGTCAATATCTAATACCCCATATACATGTGTTTCTTACATAACGTAAACCGACTATTCATATCTTAGATTCAATCGGATTCTAGAATTCTTCCTCAAAGGATGGACAGGAGTTGGCTTATAGCCATTAGATTCCATATACCTAATTCTAGACCCCCCCTTTTTTTTCCTAATCATTTTTTTTATATCGTTTTTTGTAAATTCGTCTCTTCCTTTCTCACATGGATACAATCTAAATGGACGAATTCATTAGACCAAATCATTGCATAAAAATAAAAAATCAATATCAGTATTTGATTGAGCTAAGTTCATGCAATTTATTTTATTATTTATTAAAATTTTATTTTGGTCAATCGTTGAATTGAATGAAATCGACTGAAATGGGAATCATTCTATAGAAAGAACAGCTTTTTTAAATCATAGACCCTAATACCATAAGAATTCCTATTAAAATTAGGACTCATAATATTGAAATTGAATAAACCAAAACAATATCAATAGAAAGATAATATTCATTGAAGGGAAATAGGATATAAATAGAAATAATAAAAAAAATGGACCAAACCAGAATTTTAGGAAAAAGATCTTTTAGATTAGATCTCTTTCCTTTTTTATTCCAATTCTCTAATATCGTAATCCTTTTTGTTATTACTCTAGATCGTCGTATTTGTATATTTATGGTCCCTAAGTAATAAGTAAGTAGATTATCTTGAGTTGCGCATACATTGCATTGGACTAAGCTAAGCTAAAAAAAAGGCTAGACTATTTCAAAAACAAAAACTAGTCAATGATGACCCTCCATGGATTCGCCTATATAAGCCGCA